GAATGAATGGGAAGACTGGAGTAGTATCTTCATTAGCCGGAAGGAATTAGTCTCCACTAGCGTAATTCGAAGAACGAACAAGAAAAGGGTTACTGTTTAGGTAGGATGGATGGATGTGGTTCAATGGCTAAAGCTCTGCCAGCTTCTTGTAGACTGGCAGTCGGAGACTGGATGGGGATTGGGATGGTAGAGTTTTTCTTCGCCACTAGTGGCAACGAAGTCCTTGGTAATTAGCAAGGGGGAAGGAAGATCTCCACTCATTCATTCAGTGCCTGCGGTGAGGCGCGACCTACAACAAACGAAGGGGGAAAGCTTGCTGTAGCCCTATTTTAGTAGACTAGGCTTGGTAAGCGTAAGCTATTTAAGTAGGCTCGCTTCTAATCTAAGTAGGCTCGAGAAGGGTAGGCTCGCTGCTTCGCTCAGCAGAAGAGTACGCGCGCTAGCGCGGCTCGCTTCTTCAAGCTCCGCTCGCTGCTTTTCAGCCAGCAAGCTGAAAAACGTATGAGCGCGCTAGCGCGTTTTACTAATAGGCTTTTCAGCAGCCAGCAAGCAACGGCTTTTCAGCCGTTGCTTGCTGGCTTCAAAGCTTATTACTAAGGTAAAATGCGCTAGCGCCTGAATTGATAGTCGTTTTGAAGCTGAAAAACGAGCTTCAAAAGAAGGCGGCGTTAGCAGCTGAAAAACGTGAGCGCTCCTGCGCGAGACTTTGCTGGCTCGCTTCGTGAAGCTCCGCTCGTTGCTTTCTTTACCTTACTACATAGGGGGCGTCTCTTGCTGGCTAGCGCGCGTAGGCTTTTTTGAAGAGCAAGCAACGGCTTTGAAGCTAGCCGTTGCGCTTTTCAAAGGCCCCCTTTAGGGCCCAGGCCCCTGACTCCATAGCCCTAACTAAAGTGAAAGTGACTCCATAGCCCTAACTAAAGGGGGGCGCTTCACGTTTTGAAGCTGCTTGCTGCTCGCTCAGTGTCAGTAGAAGGGAAGAAAACATGGTCACTCCTTTTAGGAACATGGCTCGTCTCTCGTTACGTTATGCACTTCACTCGCTGCTCGCTGGCTCGTTCATTCACTTGCTCATGAACTCGCTGCTTCGCCAGAAGCGACTAGTCGCCTCCTTTCCTCCGCCGAAAGATGCTTAGCCAGAAGCGACGAAGGAGGGGGGCTGGGGAAGAAGGCCGACGACTACATGAGGGGGAAGCTGTCGTAGAAGCTTTGCCCCTTGCTTTACAGAGATTGTTATGAACTGACTAAATGACTAGATTCTCCCGGAACGCTAGCTAAGCGTCTTTGATTAGTTCCCTTCAATCAAATCAATAAGAACGAACGCCGCCCTCCTTCTTATTCAGGAACCATTGAGGGGGGCCTCGGCCGGGGAAGGGGAGAGTGGCCGAGTGGTCAAAAGCGACAGACTGTAAATCTGTTGAAGGTTTTCTACGTAGGTTCGAATCCTGCCTCTCCCACTTGTTGTAGACTTAAGAGAAGAGAAAGGAGGCATTCGTCAGCGTAGGAAGGCCAACCGAGCGAAGCTCTTTCTTTTTTGTGGCCGTGCCGTGAAGTGAAATTGTATCGTATGTTAGTTAGAGAGGTTGGCGAACTACTACGATCTATAGATTCCCCATCTATATCCAATCCCAACGAGAATAGAAGCGAGTCGCTTCCGGCTTGGCTTGTAGTCGTAGTCTTTTAGTCTCTGTAGTCGGCATTCCTACACGCACGCGCCCGCCAGAATGCCTCCGTCGGTTCGGGACGAAGCCAAGCCGATACATACGATAGGCGAAGGAAGCGCCCCCCCCCCTTTCATAGCGCCTGGGGAACGCGACGTTTGATCGAGGAGTGGAGAGGAGAGGTGGAAGAAAAGGCTCGGGATGGATTTAGGAGTCTTTGTGCGAGCCGTATGCGGTGAGAGTCGCACGTACGGTAACGAGGGGGGTTCGCGTCTATACGTGTAGTGTGGTGGTTGGGCCTACCCACCCTATTTGTTCCATGATCTATGGGTCTACTGGAGCTACCCACTTCGATCAATTAGCCAAGATTTTGACCGGATACGAAATCACTGGTGCTCGATCTAGTGGTATTTTTATGGGGATTCTATCTATCGCTGTAGGATCCCTATTCAAGATCACTGCAGTTCCTCTTCGGGCGGCTGTAGGACGGACGGCCGCCTATAGGTGGTAGGGTAGGGTGGGTGGTACCGCTCAGATTGCGGCCAATCTTCCTAACCGCGCGCGGGCCGGGCTTAGAGCGCGTGAAACTCATCACTACCTCGTAAGGGCGTTGAGACCATAGCATGTTACACGAAAGCGCCGCTTTCTCTGGAGTGTTGTCACACAGCTGCCCGCCTAGAAGAGCCACTCGCTCTGTAGTGTTGTCACACAAGATAAGCACGCCGCCCGCCTGCTGGCCGGGCGAATCGAAGTGATCTTCCGGTCAACTGTCCATCCAGTCGACGTGCAAAAAACACAGTGGAATCACGCAACGCACGCTGCTGGTGTGCTTCCTGCCCACG